GTTACGATTCGAAACCTACTTTCTACCTGCATCCATGGATCCTTTACTACTAGTTATGCAAGTATTAATAAATACTATAATCCAATTCAAAAAATTATGTTTCGCAATTTCATAATCTACTTTCTTACTTTCTAAGTAACTGTTGGATACAAATCGCGAGAATCTATATCTTTCTCGACTATGTTATTGAGAAGTAAAGGGTTTAATCCTTTTTTATAGAAAATAAAGTTTTTGCTCGGAATATCAATCAAACCGAAAGCAAAGACCCTTTAACTTTTAAAGGGTTTTTAAAGGGTTAATAAAACGAATCACACTTTTACCACTAAACTATACCCGCTACAATGCAATTATTATATAAAACAGGTACTTTTGTCCAATAGGGAAATGGGACATAACATAATTCAATTGTTGATCCCTCCTTTTTTCGTTTTCGTGGATCGAAAAAATCTTTCTTTACTCTATGCTATGCTTGAATATTCTAGTTCTTATTTTTTATTGAATTTTCTATATTAGAATTTCTATATCTATATAATAAGATTAATATCTAAATAATATATTATTTTATAGAATATTATTCTAACTAAAATATAGAATTCTATTCTATATTATAGAATTCTATATATATTATTCTAAAATAGATTCTAATATAAAATTCTTTATTATTTTTATTATATTCTAAATAATAATATATAAAATAATAATATAGAAAACTAATATATAATAATTCTTAGATAATTCTATATCTATATACTAAATATATATAATATATTAAGTATATATAATATATTAAGTAATTCTATATATATAATAGAATATAAAAAAAATAGAATATATTCTATTATATATAATAGAATATAAGAATTCTAAATTATATATAATATATTAAGTAATTCTATATATATATAATAGAATTAAGTAATTTGGTTTTCAAATACAAATAATCTAAATTATTATTATATCTAGAATCTTATCTAGAATCTAGAAATTTATTGGAAACAAAAAAAGGCCCGGCTAGGGACTGCCCGGGCCCGCCCGCGGCAATAAGAAGGGCCTTTCGAACAAAATCAAGGTAAGGGTCTTGTCGGTCTTCTTTAGTTTTGTTTTATTTTTAGATTGTTGGAACTTTCAAGTCCATATACTTTGAATATGATATATTATTTATAACAATCAAATTTATGATAAAAGTTGTACATAAGAAAGAAATATTTCTTACTTTTTGTTTAATCTAATCTAACATAGTAATTATCTTTTTGAATTAGGAGAGATGGCTGAGTGGACTAAAGCGTCGGATTGCTAATCCGTTGTACGAGTTATTCGTACCGAGGGTTCGAATCCCTCTCTTTCCGTTTTCGTTGATGACTTGATTTTTTTTTTTCAAATTTTGCAAATCCTTTGTTCTTAGTTAACCCTAAAAATCTAAGAAAATGTAAAAGAGAACTCCCCTTTTATTCTTCACGCCCAGGATTACGCGCGGGATCATTAGAGAGGAATCCAAAGATGAAGAGAGAGACAAAAAATATCACTACTGTGTAAACAAAGAGTTTGAGAGTAAGCATTACATAATCTCCAAGATCATTTTTTTTTTTTTTGAAAAAAGAGAATAGACCCTCAAATTTCTACCTCATATGCTATTTAGATACCAAAAAAACTAGGTTCTTTCTAGAAAAGAAATCGAAAAGAATTTGCATTTCAAAAAGTAATTTGGAATAAAAGCTTTTCATTAACCAAAATATGTTTCACATCTCCGTTAAATACTACCCAAAACCCTAATTAGAGTTTTCTAATTAATATTATTTGAATTTGAATAGGATTTCGCAGGACTTTTACTGAAGAAGAGATGAAAAAATGAGAAGAACAAAACGAGGTAAACCAAATTTATCTTGACTATCAAAGAAGTTCAATGTTTGAATCGGGGGTAAAGTTCCGATTCTAAAACTTATCTGATCTTAGTAATTGTTAGAATTTTTTCTCGAATAAATCCTGAATTTTCTAGGAGATTTTAAAATTTAAAATTAAAGATCTTATCGAAAACTTACAGCAGCTTGCCAAACAAAAGCTAAGAGAAAAAAGAAGAGAGGTATGGTTGGCATAATATCTACAATTGGATTCAAAAAAGCATAGGCCTCAGGCAATTTTCCGACGAAAAAATTGTGTGAATAAAGGTCAGAATTAAGACAGATACAAATCAAACTAAAGATATTAAGCATAACATACGTTTTTTTCTTGAACATAATTGTATTTTGATTGAGTTTTTGATAGAAGTAAAAGGCAAAAAAAAGTAAGGTCGACAAAAAATTATTCTTTTGAACCCATACGATCAAAAATTCTCCAATTCTCAAGAGAGAATAGAAGAAATCATACTTTCATACAATATCTTAATTGAATTTTATCTAATGATCAATAAATGACATTGAATTCTAGATCCACACCTATCAAAATACTAGTAAGAATTCCGTAGATATTGAAACTCGAGTTGACAACTAACTGCTATAAATATTAGGCTTTAATTGGCGTTGAATAAAAATCTAAATGGGGCGTGGCCAAGTGGTAAGGCAACGGGTTTTGGTCCCGCTATTCGGAGGTTCGAATCCTTCCGTCCCAGAGGCACTTTTTTAGAATAGAAAAAAGACGCTTCTGCTTAAATTTAAGGTTGAATTTTCGGTCAAATGCGTTTCGTTCTTATTATTTTTTCTGTTATGAATCATACTCTTTTTCACAAACAAAAAACTAATCTAGTTAGTTACAAATGGGTATAATTTAATCTATTTAGGATCTAGGTAAGGTGGGAACATGGATTAGGAGAGTTTCCATTTTTAAAAGCTGATTGGTCCTTTGATCATATTTTCAAACCTTTTCTTTTCTATTTAGAGTTAGGTAAGTTAGTTATTTAGAAAAGCCCTCTCTTGCATATCTATTTTTGATTTTATTCAAAATGGAATTTTCTATAATTATCTATTACTCTTTAGATTCTAAGTAAACGAAGTAGTTATATTTAGGAATTCTTCTGAATTCAAACTAGTTTGGTACCAATCAAATTCACTCAAACTTAATAGCCGTAAGTTTATGTAGCCATTAGGCTAAAATAAAAAACAAGAGCAACTTAATAATTAAAAAAGTGTTAATAAATCTCTGATTAAAAAAAATTTAATTCTATTTTTATTTATATATTTATATAAAATATATTTATATATATATATAAATAAAATAAAAATAAATATTAAATATATTAATATATTTAAATATTTAATTTAATAATATTAAATTAAATAAAATAATAAAATTAAGTAAAAGTTTATGATATTATAGTGATTTATTTTACTATATTAATAGTAATAATATATAATAATATTACATAGAAAAATAATATATAATATAATAATATTACATAGAATAAGAAAATTAATATATTATATAATATATTATTTATATAATTATATAATTTATAATTAATAAATTAATAATATAATATTATTAATATAATAATTTGAATATAATAATTTGAATATAGACTAGTTAGAGGCTAGAGGCTTTTTATTTTGTGAAAAGGTTTTGTGATCCGAAATTTACAAGATTTTGAATATAGACTAGAATGAAAATAGGGGAGTTGTTCGATCAATTTAATAGATATGAAAACAATTTTTTTCCTACTTTTTGTTGTATCTAGTTTATTATTCAATTAATAATCAATTTAAAATTAAGGGGCTTATACTTATTTTTTTATATAGATGATCAAAAATGTACCTTACTCTTTTCTTTAACTTTCAACTAATGATAGGAACCCCCCCCCCCCTTTTTTATTATTAGGAATATCTTTAATAATTTGTTAGAAATTAAGTCGAATCTTTGAGACGCGAAGATATAGATATGCAAAAATTCAATCAATAAAGAACAAACTCTTTAGTTTAATTTTTAATAATTGAAAAAAAAAAGAGTATAGATTGGAACATATACACAATAATTGAACCGATGACTATTCTTGATTTCACAATTGAATCAATTCCATACCAATTCCAAATTTAGAGGAATGTTATGCTAAAACTTCGTTTGAAACGATGTGGTAGAAAGCAACGTGCGACTTGAAGGGCCCGATCCATTGTGGATTCTTTCTTTTATCCACCATTTTCTATTTATTTATTTTATTTATATTTATTTATTTATATATATATATATTTTTTTTTATATATTATATTATATTAAGTGAAGGTGCTCGTGACTCGACATCAGTTGGTAATCAAAATAGTCCATGGTGGAGCTCGAGTAGAACGTCTTAATTCATTTTTCGGAGCAAGAATCTAGGGTTAATGCAAATCAATAAATTGGAGAATAACTTCATCAATATCTCTTAGATATAAAAATCGAAAGGATTCTTTTTGATAAAATTCTTCAGTAATAAGGTTGGAATTAATCAAACTTTTTCGATCCAACAAAGTGTATCACACGCGAATCCATCGTTCGTAAGATTCTTGGATGGAAGGAAATCTAAAAGAAGGGGTATGTTGCTACCATTTTAAAAGGATTAAGAAGCACCGAAGTAATGTCTAAACCTAATGATTGATAAAGGATCCCAAAACAAGGAAACACCGTCTCAATAATTGCCGGGCCAGATTTAAGAATCTAAATCTAGTTTTTAAAGCAGAGACAAACGAAAAGGCGGGCGTAAAGACCACTCAATAAATGAAATTGCCTAATCATTGTTTTGTTTTTTGAGCTATTTAAGAGTTATTTGATTTGAGTTATGAGTACAAATTATCTCTTTTTTCATTTTCAAGAACGAAGAAGAAAAAAAGATTTAAATAATAGTCTAATTGATTTGATAATTTTAAAGATGTTTTTGTCATTTTTTAGAATTGTATACTTTATATAATATACCTTTTATACATAGTATACATAGAAAAAACTTCAGATCAAATTCTTTTTTCTTGAGCCGTACGAGGAGAAAACTTCCTATACGTTTCTAAGAGGGGTATTGTTCATCTACATCTATCTCAATGAGCTGTCTA